GAACAGGATAATTGGGCATGATCAAGATAGGATTGGATCATCAAAGAATCATCAAAATTAGAGTGTTGAAATTTTTCGTGGGGGGGATTTACAATTTAATGAGATTCTGAAAGGAGGGTTCATTTTATTTAAATTAAATAACTAAAGTTTTATCTTTTGCTGAAGAAGTTTTGATAGCTACGGATCACAAAAAACACTAAAATCATAACAGAAAAATGCATTGTGGAAAAATCGATAGTTTCTTTTTTAGTTCCGAAAATGAAACTAAAATTCAAATAGAAAAATAAAAAGAATGTAAATAGTCTTTCTTCTTTTTGTTGTTGCTTGAATATTTTATATTCAATTGAATATAATAAATAACAAGCATTTTTGTTTTAAAATCAAATAAATCATTATTTATCTATAATTCGTTGGAACAAAAAAAGGGGCCCGGCTAGGTACTGACCAGGCCAGGCCATCAGAATAAGAAGGGACTTTCGAACAAAATCAACACAAAGATGTCTTCTTTTTTTTTCTTTATTTTTATTTTTTCTTTTTTTATTTATAGGCTCGTTCGAGCCCTTCCTTTATCTAATCTAAAAAAAAATTCCTGATTTGTATATCTCTATAGAATAGAGAAAGAAAGACTCCTTACATTATGTGTAATGTAGTAATTCTCTTTTTCAATTGGGAGAGATGGCTGAGTGGACTAAAGCGTCGGATTGCTAATCCGTTGTACGAGTTATTCGTACCGAGGGTTCGAATCCCTCTCTTTCCGGTTCCGTTGATGACTTGATTTATTTATTTATTTTTTTTTTTCAAATTTTGGAAATCTTAGTTAAACGTGTGGAATAGATAAAATCCTAAGAAAATTTGAAAATTAACCAAGGAAAAACCCTTTTGATTTTATTCTTCACGTCCAGGATTACGTCCTGGATCATTAGATAGGAATCCAAAGATGAAGAGAGAAACAAAAAATATCACTACGGTATAAACGAAGAGTTTCAGAGTAAGCATTACACAATCTCCAAGATGATTTTTTTTGGAAAAAAAAAAAGAGAATAGATCTTCCATTTTTCTACCACATATCCTATTTTGACACCAAGAAATGAGGTTTTTCTAGAAATAGAAATGAATTGTCAGAAATTTTTTTGGAATAAGAGTTTTTCATTAACAAAAATTTCTTTCATATCCAAATTCGATATTGTGGGAGACCCTAATATAATTAATATAATAGGGTTAGGGTCTTTCACTGGAAAAGGGTCAAAAAAAGGAGGAAATGGGGTAAGCCGGATTTATGGCGACTATCCAAGAATTTCAATGTGTGAATCGAGGGTTCAGACTCTAAAACTTATCTGATTTTATCAATTGTTAGAGAATTTTTTCTCGAAGAAATCATGAATCTTCTAGGATATTATTAAGGATCTCATCGAAAACTTACAGCAGCTTGCCAAACAAAGGCTAAGAGAAAAAAAAACACAGGTATGACTGGCATAACATCTACGATTGGATTCAAAAAAGCATAGGCTTCGGGCAATTTGCCGAAGAAAAAACTACTCGAATAAAGGGCAGAATTAAGACAAATACAGATCAAACTAAAGATATTAAGCATAACAGACATTTTGTTCTTGGAGATAATTGCATTTTGATTGAGTTATTGATATAAGGAAAAAGGAAGAAAGGAAGTAAGGTATACAAAAAATCCTTCTTTTTCTTTGAACCCACCCAATCAAAAATCCTCCAATTCTCAAAGGAGAATAGAAGAAATCATACTTTCATACAATATCTTAATTGAATTATATGTAATGATCAATAAATTAAGTTGAATTCTATATCTATATGGATTAAAATCCTAGTAATAATCTATTCTATAGATATTTGGACTGGAGTTGACAAACAACCAATAACAATATTATTGTTTCTTAGTGTAGATTAGAAATTGATAATGGGGCGTGGCCAAGTGGTAAGGCAACGGGTTTTGGTCCCGCTATTCGGAGGTTCGAATCCTTCCGTCCCAGAGCCATATCCATTTTTTTATAATTTTAGAATAAAGATTGTTTTCTTGAACAACTTTCTGTTTAAAGTCTAATTTTAGATGGAATGTGATTCTTTTATATCTTATATGAATCATATCTTTTTTCACAAACTGAACTGAATCGAGTTCAAATGACACGCATCTGGACCTGAATCTATTTTTTATCAGGTACGATGAGAACATGGATCAAAACAAAAGAGTTTGAATTCAAAAAAGTTGGGTGGGCTTTTCATCATATGTTCATTCCCTTTGATATTTAGGGAAGTTAGTTACTTGGAAAAACTTTCCATCCCATATCTATTTGAATTTTCAACGATGGATGTATTTTGAATCGAGATGCAAAAGAATCTATATTCCCTATCTCTTATTATTTATCCCGTAAATGAGGGAGTCTAATTAGTAATTAGATTTTTCTCGAGATCTCTGAATTCGAAACAAGAGCGAGTTCTTGATACTAATTAAATTCAATCAATAGGACTAAGTCTCTTAGTGGGCAGGATTCCTTTTTTTTTCTCTATCATTCCCATAGAAAGAATAGGGGAGTGGATAGGAGATAATCAGTATTAATTTAAATATCTGTATCTGTCCAAATCTCATTAACAAATGATCAAATAACATATTTATATATGTTTATATGTTATGGAATCGATGTATTTTCTTTGAATCTCGTTTTTTTATTTTATTTAGGTATTTTTTTTGTTTGGCTATAATGAAGAATTGTAAATCTATGTAACGATTGGATTGAGGCAGGGGTGATTTATCCTATCCCTTTTATTCACTTTATGACAAGATTCGATTATTGAAATATTACTCAACCCCATGTTAAACAAAATGCATATAAAATGAGGAAATGTTTAGCTTATATGTATCGTTCTATTTCAATGACAATAGTCTTTCGGTTTTTGTGAAAAAGGTTTGGGATTCCTTAAATTTTTTAAACTAAAATTAGTTAAATTAAGTATTATAGAATATCTATAACAGTGACAATTGTTCAGTCTATCTGATAGATACGAAAACCCCTCTCGATTTTTTCGATTTGGATTTTCGCAATCAGATGAAAAGAATAAAGATTCAAATCTTACCTTACATCAGTTTTTTTATCCATCTCATGAAAAAAAATGGGATTTCTTTCTTCTTTTCTGTGATCTATTTATCTATTTGAAATCAGTGATGGGTCAATTAAAAAAAAAAAGACTTATCCTTTAATGATGTCTAAATAGGAACCTTTTTCCATTCGAAATAGTTTTAATAAAAATTTTGAATGATTCCTTGTAAGTTGAATCTTTGGTACTCAAAAAGTAGGAAATAGGTCAATCTATCCTATTGAGTCACTTGAAGTAGCAGACTCAAAAAGAACTTATTTATTCGTTTATCTATTTCTATTTCTTTATATATATATGTTAAAGATGGTGTCTTGCTAAGACTTCTTCAGAAAAATCTTTACACATATCATATATAGAAGAAAAAGTATAGATTACGCGATGTCTATGTACAACTGAACCAATGACTATTCATGATTCCATGATTGAATCAATTCCATACCGGTTCCAAATTAGAGGAATGTTATGGTAAAACTTCGTTTGAAACGATGTGGTAGAAAGCAACGTGCGACTTGAAGGACAGATCCGTTGTGGATTTTTACATCCGCTATTTTATATTTATATAGGAATGAAGGTGCTCTTGGCTCGACATCGTTTGTTCTGTTCCACTCGAACCCTTCGTTTTTTGCTTTTTGTTGGGTTGTAAATAGTCCACGATGGAGCTCGAGTGGAAAGGATTAATTCATTTCTCGGGGGCAAGGATCTAGGGTTAATGCCAATCAATAAATTGGAACAACTTCGTAAATATATCTTCGAGATAGAAATGGAAAGGATCCAATTTGAGCAAGTTTCCAATTCAAAAGCAAAACCTGTTGGAATTGATCAAACGTTTTCGATCCAAAGTGTATCACGCGGGAATCAACTGTCCGTAGGATTCTTTGATAGAAAGAGAAATCACAAAAAAGGGTATGTTGCTGCCATTTTGAAAGGATTAAGAAGCACCGAAGTAATGTCTAAACCCAATGATTTAAAACAAAGATAAAGGATCCCAGAACAAGGAAACACCCTTTTAATTGTCTCGATAGTCTCAATAACTGGATCAGACTGAAGAATCAAAATAGAATTTTAAACGAGACAAACAAAAGGGGGTAAAGACCACTCAATAAATGAAATTTATTAAAGATTTTTTCCTTATAAGCTATTTGAGAGTTATCCAACTTGAGTTATGAGTACGAATGGTTTCTTTTTCATTTTCAGGAAGGAAGAAGAAAAAAAAAAGACTTAAATCATAGTCTAATTGATTTTATAGGCTCATTTGTCATTTATTAGAATTCCATACATAGACAAAACTTCGAATCAAATCATTTTTTCTCGAGCCGTACGAGGAGAAAACTTCCTATACGTTTCTAGGGGGGGTATTGTTCATCTACATCTATCCCAATGAGCCGTCTATCGAATCGTTGCAATTGATGTTCGATCCCGAAGAGAAGGAAAAGATCTTCGAAAAGTGGGTTTTTATGATCCACTGAAGAATCAAACTTATTTAAATGTTCCTGCTATTCTATATTTCCTTGAAAAGGGTGCTCAACCTACAGGAACTGTTCAGGATATTTTAAAGAAGGCAGAAGTTTTTAAGGAACTTCGACCTAATCAAACGAAATTCAATTAAAGAAATACCAAGGGGGGGTAGTGATTTGTATATAACTTTGTATAACTTTTCTCTACTATTTTTTTATTTCCCCCCTTAATCCTGCTTTATTCGTATCTATTTCTCATTGCTTCTGTCGAATTCCATGGTCGATAACAACAAAACCTTAGTTTATTGATCATATAAATCTCAAATTCGGACATTTCATTTCTTTCAAAAAATGTGGTTTTCGTTGGAATTTGACTAACCAACAAGGAATCCAGTTTGTTTATTCCACTTAGATTGATGAAATACATTA